GAAACTTGCAAGTACAGTTTGGGGGGAGGCGGGCGTCGACCCAACCTTATGAGTATTCGGACTATAACAGTGGAGATGAACAATCACTCACTTTTGACAGTTATACGATTCCAGAAGATGATCCAGAATTGGGTCAATCACGTTTATTAGAAGTGGACAATAGAGTGGTTGTACCAGCCAAAACTCATCTACGTATTATTGTAACATCTGCTGATGTACTTCATAGTTGGGCTGTACCTTCCTCAGGTGTCAAATGTGATGCTGTACCTGGTCGTTTAAATCAGACCTCTATTTTGGTACAACGAGAAGGAGTTTACTATGGTCAGTGCAGTGAGATTCGTGGAACTAATCATGCCTTTATGCCTATCGTCGTAGAAGCTGTTGATAGGAAAGATTATGGAAATCGGGTAGAAAATCAAGTAGAAGTGGATCCTTCCGTGTTACCGGGCCTTATATCCACGCCTGAAGCTGTACCTTCCTATACGCTCCCTTGACCTCGATCGGCTTCCTTAGCATCCAACTGCACTGAGGCTTACAAACCGTAGTTTTTATCACTATATGAGTATGATCATGCTAATCTGGATTAGCATAGCTGCCCTGTTTAGAGGGGACTTTTCTATGATAGTGAAATATCCGGTTTAGCAAACTAGCTATAACACGGAGGAAGGGGATCGGTCAGTCGGTACAGTCAGTCAGTAAGTCAATCCGGGTAAGAAGAGTAGCAACGACGTCTCGCATTAGAGGGCTCTCTGACCGACGGGTTCCTGAGGCACTTTTTGGCTTTTCGTAACCGATCGATCACTGGGAGCGCCCTAGACTAGCCATACTAGACATCAAGACAGAGAACCTCTTATCAGATAAAGTCATAACCATTCGATGAAAGCGGGGGCTCTCCCCAAAGTTCTCTCGAAGCCAACCTTTACTTGAGAAGGAGAGACCTGGGAATAGGGAAGCCCTGCTCGTGACGAAAGAGCTTTCCCAGAATATCGATCTTACCAGTCCTTGAAGGCTGCTGCCATGCCAAACCCTAGAGAGAGAAAATGGATCGGGGTGACATAACCAGGGCTATATTCACCTCTATATTAGGTAGCCTCCTATTCTGTAAGTGTCATAATGCAGGTTATTAATACCAATCTAATCTCCTCCCTCCCTCCCGCGCTCAAGCCAAGTTATAGTGATGACGTCGATCAGCCTGAACGAATCGTCAATCATAGACATAAGTGATGACCGAACAATCTAGGAAAACTACCGTCGGCGGTAGATTGAGATCGGGCAAAGTCGGTTGCTTTAACGAGCTGGAAGCGCTTCCATCGCCTCCGACCGGCATACCCCAGATCTCGTTCCCGAAGAGGATTCGAAGAACAATTGCAATGAAAGGTTGCACATAGGGAACAGGTTTGATTATTTTCATGAACCGATCCAGCCTTGGGAAGAGGATTTTCGCCGGTGGGTTGTGATTGAGCTTAGCTTGGCAGATCTCGCACCGTAATGGGAGTGCTTACTTACGAAAGATAGATTGTTGGTATGGCTGCTGCTACCAAAAGATCTTCTTCATGACTTTGAATACAGCTGAGAACATTCTGTATAAATTGTGCAATTGTAGCTGGGCTATTGATCCTGGTGAAGGAGCCCTATCAAGTAAAGGCCGGACGAGGGGTGATAGAATAGCAAGCAGGGTCACTTCCGCCAGCAAAGCCGTAGTCCTTCTTGCCGAAAGGATGGAAAGCGCTATGTATGGATTTACGAATCAGCGAATGGCGGTTTAACCTAAAAATCCCTTACTCTGTGTGTGTTTGGGCTAAAGTATATAGTTATATCCTCACTAACGGAAGTCTCTTAGTAACTAGATAAGCTCTTCCGGGGGGAAAGCCTAACTAAGGAGTATTCGTCGCGGGTTATACACAGCATGAGTATTCGCGGGCTATCCACAACTCCCCCTTACCTGCTTTAGAAAGATGGAATGCTACCCAGTTCATTCGTGCACTATGCTTAAGACAGATGAACTGGCAAAGAACCTATTCATCACTTTCTAACTGAAGCTTGAAAGCCCTTTCTTTCGCTTGCTTCTTTCCGGCAGAAAGACCGAGGGCAAGATCTCTTTATATAAGTAATTCCATCCCTCACATCCGATTCAAAGCAACTGCTTGGCCGGCTTGGGACAGGCTTGCTTGAGCAGATATGATCACAGTAGCTGCTACTTCTTAAAAAGAGGAGCGAAAAAGCCAACCCTTTGTCCCCTATAAAGTAGCACGTTCCCGGATATCCTCGTAGAAGGTGCGTAGCATTTAGGCCACGGTAGCAAGTGTTCTGTAAGGAGCTGTGGGACTAAGAGAACAGGCTCTTTGCCACGTGAATCATAATAGGCTGCTGTTAGCATGTTAGTTGCCTCTTACCTGACCCTTCTTACTGGATTTCCGGTCTTTCCTGATGGTGAATAAGCGCTGTGCAGATGAATTAGCAGGTAACTTGATATTTCATAAAACTGGTAGAGTAGAAAGATTAGCTCTTCCTTACCCGATTATTAGGTCTATGGTGAAGAAAGCCTTAACCTTTCTTCGAAGTTAGGTTAGGGTTTGGGGAAAGGGTTTCACCCAGAGATTCCACCTCAACTGAAAGCGAATACGGATCGGTATCAAGATGCGCGGATCAGGTTTCTTTAGTGGGAATGGCATATTCAAAAACCATATAATGAGAAAGGGCATACCTATCTCCTTACTTATTCGTCTTTCACTTCTTCCTGTGAGTAAGATCCTATGAGATACCTCCTTCTATAAGAGGATAGGCGAAATGCAAGACTCCCGGGATATGGGATAAAGGCTACTCTTTTAAGGGAAATTGAAAGAAACTGTTACAGATAGAGTTCATTGTAATTGTAACTTCATTTTCCCTTCTTTAGCAAAGGTAAGAAAGCGATGACTAGTAGATCCGGGGTACCTAGAAAGCGAAAAATGTTCCCATGGTCATGATTGTTGACTAAACCGCCCTTTCTCTGATTCCTCTTGCCGACTCTGAACTAACTCATGCTTTCATGTGAACAAGCGATAGTACAGAAAGCAGCATTATAATGATTTGATTACCTTCTTCTCATCTCTTTATACTTATTTCTTAATTAAATTAAGTATAAAGGTCCCCTCTCATTTCTTGCTTTTATTCATCGCGGGTTGAAGGAATGAATAAAGGCAGCTTTCATGGCTATTTCTGTTGTAGTAAGGCCAAAGGCGTAACCCTAAGTGAGAAGACGAAGTGACCCAGTTGAGTCACCTGAGGGATAAGCTATGATGGCTCTTGTTCCCTGACCAGGTTATAAAATATCTGGTTCGAAAGGACCAGGAGTGAGTTGATGCCGAGAAGAAGCTGGTAGTCTTTCCGCGCAAAGGGAGAAGCCCCAGTGGCAAGAAGAACAAGGTAACGGATGGAAGATAGATAGAACGAGGTGACATTGGAACTGGCAGTCAAGTAATCAAGCTACTGCCCTTCCTTGGGAGGGATAGGAGCCCTTCTTCTCGAGCCTGCCTTTGGATGGGCTTTTTGGAATGAATGATAGAGCACAGGCAAGGCATAAGTCCAAAAGAAGCACGGGCATTTGCTGGGACTTGAATGGGCATGCTAGAATAAGTCCTTTCGATCCTCAGAAAGGAGTCTGCGCTCGCCCATCTCTTTTTATTGATTCTCGCTAAAGGATCGGGTACTTTGATTGGTATTAAAGTAAAGTGTTCTATCCCTTCGATCAAGTAACCCCAACCAGTGCAAGCGAGTGAACTAAACTACCGGCATGGGCGGATCTATCCCTACTAATTCTAATCATGAATGGAATCGGTGCGCCTATCAACCGTAGGGATTGGGTGCGGGGCTAAGACCGGATGTGCAAGAGAGACTGGGCTTGGGTATACCAAATTATAGAAGGAAGCCTGACTTTACGCATAAATCCATTAAAAGATATAGCCGTCTCTTTCTATTGATTGTAATTCAAAGTCAAGGTTCTATGCTTGTTCACTAGAATAAGGGAAAATTACTCGACCATAGGGTGACGAAGGAAGCTTGTTAGAATTAGAAAAGGAAGTCACTGAATCAAGTCCCATTTGATAGTGAACCTCCATCATCCATCAATGGAGGAAGGGCGTTAGAGCAATAGAAGGACTCGGCCATAGCTGTAAACATCACTCTTCACAAGAAGATGCCCGGTCACACCTGGCTTGATCGATTGAAATTGATCCGCCCTTTCACTTTCTCATTCGAGCGCATTTTTCACCAAGCTTAATTGGATTTGGTTGTACCCATTTCATTCCTGCTTCAGTCCATCAATGCAGGAAGGCGGTAATTTAAGAAGAGAAGCAAGACTTTCTACGCAACTCTCTCCTCTATCTAAGTAAGAGGAAGTTTCATTAGGTAGTAGCTTAAGCGCTAAGAAGCTCCAATCATGCTACTGAAACTATATGCTTAACACATGCAAGTCGGACTAAGTTTTCGATCCATTTTGTTCACCTAGCTATGGCCCAATCTAATCATACGAAAACTAAGAGTGACTTTCTGTCTCAGAACAGAACCGGGTTCACTTCTCTAATTACGTATCTCTTCTTTCCTGCTCTTCTAGTTAGCGCGTAGTGGGAATAGCCCCTTCCATTGCCTGAAAGCCAATAAAATATTGAGTGCCTCACGTTCCACTGAACGCTGGGGAAGGAAAGGCACTGACTCTCGCCTCTATGCTATAGGCAGTGGAGACCTGCTCTTATACTAAGTATAAGTAAGGTTTTCCTCCGGTAGTCAAAAGATAAGTCTGAGTTCCCCTCTCTTTTATCGTGGAAGAAGAGTCAGATATAAGGATACCTCCTAGATTGAAGAAGCGCACTCCCATCCAAGGGAAAAGTCAAGTCCCGGTAAGCAAGCCATGATCATGATAAGAGGGGGAAGACTATTCATTCATCGTCATGAAAGGCAAATAAAAGGCTTTAGCAGCCCATTCTTGAACACGAACACGAACCCTGATCCTAGTACTATACTAG